ACATACAAAGGATTTACTTGTTACTAATATAGTCGAGCCTCTGTTCTTCTTTAGATCCCTTGTTTCACTCCGATAGTATCATACATAAATCGAGTCAATGCAGAGGAAATGAATACATTTCTATACTATTTAGTAAGTGCCATAGATAAAGCATAATCTGGATTATGCCAATTACTTATTCTACTGGATCTTACGGAGCCAGTTCATATCGTATACGACACGACTCGGTCTGATCATAGAAAGGATTCTCTTCAAACGAACCAGCCTATCCTCTGTATGGGGCTTACGCGATGGTTGGAACAAAGACACATTTTTGTTGTAAATTCAAATGTGGCAGATAAAGGCATATATCTGCATGGCCCGATCAATAGTTCAAGTCACACACTCCCATAATCCATTTTATCTTCGGAGAATTCGCTTCAACTATACGTATCAAAAATATATATTTTGGAGAGTTGAAGAGAAATATCCAAATACATGTCTTATTTTTTTCAATAATCCATATTTGTAGCAATGAAATACTATTGTTCCTACCCCAAGTGATAAATGATTAATTCAAAATATTAATGGTATAGAGTTTTTCTTATAAAGGGCCCGAAATACCTTGTTTACGTATCATTAGGAAGTGCATTAACATAAATACGGCAGTAAGAAGAGGTAATACAAAAGTGTGTAAACTATAAAAACGGGTCAAAGTGGATTGTCCCACACTAGCACTTCCGCGTAATAACTCTACCAGGGGCGATCCTATTACAGGAATAGCATCGGGCACGCCCGTTACAATTTTTACTGCCCAATAACCAATTTGGTCCCAAGGTAAGGAATAACCAGTTACACCAAAAGATGCGGTCAATACACCCAAAACCACACCAGTAACCCAAGTCAATTCACGAGGTTTTTTAAAACCACCAGTGAGATACACACGAAATACGTGCAGAATCATCATTAGGACCATCATACTTGCCGACCATCGATGAACTGATCGGATTAACCAACCAAAGTTAGCTTCAGTCATTATATATTGAACAGAAGCAAAAGCCTCTGTAACGGTTGGACGATAATAAAAAGTCATAGCAAATCCCGTAGCTACTTGTACTAAAAAACAAGTAAGCGTAATTCCTCCTAGACAATAAAATATGTTGACGTGAGGAGGAACATATTTACTAGTTATATCATCTGCAATTGCCTGAATCTCAAGACGTTCTTCGAACCAATCATAGATTTTATTGAGATAGGTAAACCAAGGAGACCCCCCCCGAGAACCGTATATGAAAATTTCATCTCGTACGGCTCAAACATAAACACCCCAATACTATAGTTCTAACGGATGTGTGGAATAGAAAGTTTTTAATTTATGAATTCTATGCATTCCTTTTTTTTTTTTCTTAAGATATGTAAAGAATAAAAAACCCGAAAACTATTCTTTGTGGTTATAATGCCAAAAAATCAAGTCGGCTCATTCGTCTCTATATTGATCATTATAGGCCTCTTGAATCTTCTATTTACCTATTTTCTTTGTTGTTATTTATGTGTAATGCGGCTTTACTGCTGTTTTTTTATTGATAGGAATTCTCTTGTTAAGACCCTATGAATCGATTAAAACCTCAGATTCATACTAGAACCACGACGATTCAATAAAACCTTCTCAAACTAAGTCCCAAAATTCCCTGAGTAAGAACCGTTGGATCATCACTTATTCAATGACTAGATCTAATGACGAAAAATCAAAAAAAAAATCTTTGTCCTTTGATCAAAATAAGCCTAAACGGAAGTTTGAAAGAAAAAAAATCTTTCTATTTATAACTTTTAACTCTTTAAAAAAATTTTTGAAGTCCGGCCACGAGGTCTGACTATTAAGTATGAATCATAGTTCTAATACTTTAGTAATCTATAGCAATCTATTTCATATATTCCGTGCTCCAGATACTAAAATGAATATCCGACGAAGTAAAACCATCTCTATCAAGATGACAGATCTATTCTCTGTACTAGCCATAGGATCAATTATAACAAGTCACACACTCATATTCCGGAAATACAGAAAAAAGAAATTCCACGGTCGAACTACCAAAATAAACTGGGATAAAAATCAGAAAACTAAATGCTTCACTTTATATTGAAAAAGCTAGTTAATGGTTCTTGTAAATCTAATTCATTAAATCTAATTCATTGAAATTCCATCTAGTAAAATGGAAGAATTATAAATCTCCAAAATAATAGATAGAAATACTGCAAATAGAGCCATTGCGAGACCCATCAAAGGAGTAGTTCCCCAACCAGGAGCTACTTTACCATATTCTGAATTCAATGGTTTCAATAAACTCCCAGCATTAGTTCGTTTTGGGCGGCCAGATCTAGAACTACCCTCAACGGTTTGTGTAGCCATAATATTTTATATTCATTAAGATCTGTTGACTTTGTATACCATTCCGTTGTAAATAAATGATCTTATCATAGATCCATTGTGGTCTTAAAACTACATAATGTCTTAAAACTATATAATAATGGAAACAGCAACCCTAGTTGCCATCTTTTTATCTGGGTTACTTGTAAGTTTTACCGGGTACGCCTTATATACTGCGTTTGGGCAACCCTCTCAACAACTAAGAGATCCATTCGAGGAACACGGGGACTAGTCGAAGTAACGATCCTCCCACTGTTGGGAGGATCATTACTTTCAATTGAGATAATGAAAAATCATTTCACCATTTTACTTTTTAGTTGGAACTTTAGGCGGTTCGCGAAAAAAGATAGCGAAAAAAATTATTCCTAGAGTTGAGACTAAAAGGAATGTATAAACCAATGCTTCCATAGATTCGATCGTGGTTTACAATTATAGCTTCCATAGCTGTTTATTTTGGATCGTCTCCCGGATAAAGAAAGAACAAAAAGGACAAATGGCAAATCAAGATTTATCCGGTAACCTAACCCTATAGTCAGTCAAATAAAATAAAAACGAAAGGTAACAAAGCAATATGTATCAAACTCCCTGTCTTCTTGTAGTTGGATCTCCAAGTTTTTGGAATGCCCCAAATTCCACTTGAGCATCTAAATCTGGATCAATACCAGCAAAAACATCTCTAAACAGGGTTCTAGCACCATGCCAAATGTGTCCGAAGAAGAAGAGCAAAGCAAACGAAGCATGCCCAAAGGTAAACCAACCCCTTGGACTGCTACGAAAAACACCATCGGATTTCAAAGTAGCACGGTCTAATTCAAAAATTTCACCCAATTGAGCACGTCTAGCATATTTTTTCACAGTAGCAGGGTCACTATAACTGACTCCATTCAGTTCGCCACCATAGAACTCAACAGTTACACCTACTTGTTCGACACTATATTTTGATTCTGCCCGTCTAAAAGGAACATCAGCTCTAACAATTCCGTCCCCATCGACCAAAACAACTGGAAATGTTTCAAAAAACGTCGGCATACGACGTACAAAAAGTTCATGCCCCTCTTTATCTCTAAAGATAGGATGTCCTAACCACCCAACAGCTATTCCATCCCCGTTGTCCATTGAACCCGCTCTGAATAATCCCCCTTTTGCCGGATTATTGCCGATGTAATCATAAAAAGCTAGTTTTTCAGGAATTTTAGACCAAGCTTCAGATAAACTTTGATTTTCGGCTAAGCCAGCACCAATTCTTCGATATATTTCTTGTTGGAAGTATCCTTGATCCCATTGATAGCGCGTCGGACCAAACAATTCAATCGGGGTAGTTGCTGAACCATACCACATAGTTCCAGCAACTACAAAAGCTGCAAAAAAGACAGCAGCAATACTACTGGAAAGGACGGTTTCAATATTTCCCATACGTAATCCTTTGTATAGGCGTTGGGGCGGACGAACACTAAGATGAAATAGGCCTGCCAATATGCCTAAGGTCCCTGCTGCAATATGGTGAGAAGCTATTCCTCCCGGAACAAAAGGATCAAAACCTTCCACACCCCACGCTGGATTTACGGCCTGTACCCTTCCGGTTAGTCCATAAGGATCGGACACCCATATTCCAGGACCATACAATCCTGTTACATGAAATGCACCAAAACCAAAGCAAGCCACCCCGGAGAGAAATAAATGAATTCCAAAGATTTTAGGCAAATCCAAAGAAGGTTTTCCTGTACGTTCATCAGTAAATATTTCTAGATCCCAGTATACCCAATGCCAGATAGCTGCCAAAAAACACAAGCCAGAAAACACAATATGTGCCCCGGCCACACCTTCGTAACTCCAAATACCCGGATTCGTTACAGTCCCCCCTGTGATACTCCAACCGCCCCACGAATTCGTTATTCCTAAACGAGTCATGAAGGGTATAACGAACATACCCTGTCTCCACATTGGATCAAGAACAGGATCAGAAGGATCAAAAACGGCTAATTCGTATAGAGCCATCGAACCGGCCCAACCAGCAACCAGAGCTGTATGCATTATATGGACAGAAATCAAACGACCCGGATCATTCAATACGACGGTATGAACACGATACCAAGGCAAACCCATGGAAATACCCCTTTATCAACGAAAAATAGACACAATGTAACTTTATTGCATTAGAAAAAGCTATGCTATGGATCCCCTTTTTTAGGGGATTCTCTTGGGGAAAGGATTAATATTTGTTTGATGCTTTGCGTAATAATTACTTTTAGTAATAATGAAACTTTTTTGTTCGTAGGAACAAAAAGAAGCAGATCTATTCTATACCCGATAAGTAACAATACGCAATGGTAAGGGGTTGATACCATTTTATATGCGTGAATCTATATATATTTGTTCATCATTCAAAAAACTCATTTGTAAGAATTTTCCTTAATTTATTTTGTCTTCTTTTTTTATTTTATGAACTTAGTCAATCTATGGATAAAATAGGATAGTAAAATCAATAGCATTAGGTCACTAAACCCACTGTTACGCTTTCACATCAAAGTGAGATATAGTACTTAATTTTCTTTTATTTAATGCCTATTGGTGTTCCAAGAGTACCCTTTCGAAGTCCTGGAGAGGAAGATGCATTGTGGATTGACGTATAGTGCGACTTGTCAGATATATTGGGCGTACGGTATTTCCCCGTTCTCTTCCCCGATCGAGATATTCCCTCTTTCGCCCGAGAAAGATTGATTCAATTATCAAAAATTTGGAGCGTGAAGTGCAATTAGATCCATTTTTTAGGGAGGGTATACGGATTAATATTATCAATTAAAATAATTTATGGTTGGCTTGGTTAGACCAATTAAATGAAGTATCCAGGCTCCGTTTAGAAAAAAACCAATTGGTAATAAATATATTTAATATATTTATGATTATGACTTAATATCATATTTATATCATATTTTTTTTTTTTCGATTTATTTAGATATTTAGAAATAAAAGTGATGTTAATCAATCGAGTAATATGATGAATGCGTTGAATATTTGTTGGAAGACATAAAATAAATCGAAAAAAAAATAGGGAAGTCGTAGCAAAAGGACGTGGTATTGGGGCATTTGTCCTATATGTACAAATCCAAATCGGGCGGATCTTTACGCGGAGTAGAGCATAAACCTAAAAAAATTGAAGAAGCCCAGTCAGGAACAAGAAAATTACATCGCGGTTTAAATTGTATCTCGATGAAACAATACATCAATGAGAAGTTAATCAGATAAGCTTAGCAATTTTTTTTAGATAAACAAAACAGGCCAAAACTCATCTTTCTTCAAAAATGAAAGAAAAGTCCATTTTATTTATTTTTCTTAAGTTAAGTTATAAGTTAAAAACCCTGTTATGAAAAAAAACTAGAATCTACACATTGATTCCCTTTATTAATGATTTTTGTTGAACCGTATGCATCAAAAGGTGCATGTACGGTTTCTAAGGGATACCATTTTATCCCAATCAACCGACTTTATCGAGAAAGATTACTTTTTTTAGGCCAAGGAGTTGATAGCGAGATCTCGAATCAACTTATTGGTCTTATGGTATATCTCAGCATAGAGGATGATACCAAAGATCTGTATTTGTTTATAAACTCTCCTGGCGGGTGGGTAATACCCGGAGTAGCTATTTATGATACTATGCAATTTGTGCGACCAGATATACAGACAATATGCATGGGATTAGCCGCTTCGATGGGATCTTTTATTCTTGTCGGAGGGGAAATTACCAAACGTTTAGCATTCCCTCACGCTCGGCGCCAATGAGTTTTTTATTTGATTTGAGAGAAAAAAAAACTATGCCTTCGCTCTATATGAATATTGAAGTAATAATAGCATGGCACTTCGAATTCGATATGAGAAATGTTTTTTATTTAAACCGTTAGATTACGTATCGAAAGAGTAGTATGAGATAAAAAGGCATTTTCGAGTTTAGTCAATCCGTCGGGAGGCCTATTTCAGCGTCACAAACTTTTTTGTTTTCACACCAGGGGGCTAACAATATTTAGGTTATAAAAGAATATAAAAATAAATCTTGTTTTTTTATTTGAAAAAAAAAAGAAACTTTGGGATTGCTAAATAACAGACGAAAAAAATATATAAAGCAACGGAACCATCATAGTATTTTTATAGTATTTTTGAACTACTACAAAAGGAAGGGTGGTTATTGGATCATTTACCAACCTGAGTCTGATAGACTCTATCATTTATTTTCTATTTATAAGTAAGGTAAAAAAAAGTAAATTCCATTATAGAGCCGTATGCAATGCACAAAAGATGCCTGTACGGTTGTTCAATTATATCTTTTTTGATTAGTCTTTATCTACTCACCTTTCACTTTCATCATGCGAGTATAGAAGAAACATTTTTTATGTTATATCATATATTATATTATCAGGGTAATGATCCATCAACCCGCTAGTTCTTTTTATGAGGCACAGACGGGAGAATTTGTCTTGGAAGCGGAAGAGCTGCTGAAGCTGCGCGAAACCATCACAAGGGTTTATGCACAAAGGACAGGCAAACCCTTATGGGTTGTATCTGAAGACATGGAAAGAGATGTTTTTATGTCAGCAACAGAAGCCCAAGCTCATGGAATTGTTGATCTTGTAGCGACTGAATAAAAAAGAACAAGGATTTCACATGAATTCGTGATTTGATATTTTTTCTTCTTACCGAATTTACTACTCTATTTAGAAATTTCTATATTCTATATTAGAAATTTCTAATATAGAAAAAAAAAAAAAGAATTCCCAAGCATCCGGTTAAGATCGATCTAAACCAGCCCATTATATATATATGATTCAACATGCCAACTATTAAACAACTTATTAGAAACACAAGACAGCCAATCAGAAATGTCACTAAATCCCCCGCTCTTGGAGGATGTCCTCAGCGACGAGGAACATGTACTAGGGTGTATGTGCGACTCGTTCAGACCGTGGACTAGGATAAAAGAAAGAAAACAATTGATCCAGTATCACCAATCCGTACCAGTGAGTAGGATAGAATGGACGAACTCCATTGAATATTCAATAACTTAAAAAAAAAAGATCTATCCTTCAATTGGGGTATCAAACGTATGGTTCCCGTTGGTGCAAATCCAATCACCTCAATTTAAAATTTAAGATGAGAAAGGATTCCCCATTGATAGCAAATGGTATTCATTAAGCAGGGGAAATCTTATTTTAAAAGTCAAAAATTTAGGCCTTATTCTTGCAAGAACGGACTAACAGGGTCAGCTACTCAGCAAATCTTCATAATTAAATACCGTTACTGTATAAATAGATCTCGTTGTGAAAGACCTAGTACTAGATAATTTTTGGTAGAGCCAAAGGATGTGAACTGTACAAGTTAACAATAACATTCATTAAATGAAGGAAGGGCTCCGGTGTATAGAGAGGACCTCGCCGTTTAAGAAGTAACCATAGAAACGATGGAACCCACTAGAATCTATTTTTATTTATTACTTTTTATTTACTATGTGTTTTTGATACCTAGTATCAATACAATTTTGATTTCTATTTTATTTCTAGGCGAAATGCCTAAAAAAAAATAGTGGTCGGGAAGGTTAGAGTAGCAAAAGCCATTGGAATTTTTATTTTATACATTGGAAGAATCCGTTTTGTTATTAATAGACTAGGACACGGGAAGGGAATAACTGAAAGAAAGGAAATCAATTAGTTATTCATCAAAGTTTCATTTATTCAATGACCAGAATTAAACGAGGGTATATAGCTCGAAGACGTAGAACAAAAATACGTTTATTTGCATCAAGTTTTCGCGGGGCTCATTCAAGACTTACTCGGACTATTACTCAACAGAAAATAAGAGCTTTGGTTTCGGCTCATAGGGATAGGGGTAGACAAAAGAGAGGTTTTCGTCGTTTGTGGATCACTCGTATAAATGCAGTAATTCGAGACAATAAAGTATACTTTAGTTATAGTAAATTAATAAACAATCTGTACAAGAAACAGTTGCTTCTTAATCGTAAAATACTTGCCCAAATAGCTATATTAAATAAGAGTTGTCTTTATATGATTTCCAATGAGATCATAAAATAAAGAGATTGAAAGGAATCCGTTGGAATGGTTTAAACGGAGTTCCCTCGAAAATGAACTCTGGGAAGGTAGAGTAGAAATTAGTATGATAAAATATGAAACCGTCGTCAAAATGAAAATGAAGAAACACGTTCAATAAAAAGTATTTCTTCCCCTATTTTTTTTTTCAAACGACACGACAATCAAATCTGTATTTCCTATTTTTAGAAAAAATAGCGTCAATCCGCATTTGAGTTTGGATTGGAATTTTTTTGATTCAATTCAAGAGTCATCCTATTTTTTTCTGGTTCTAAGACCCGGAGTTCTAGTAGTTGACTCGCTTCTTTCAAATTGTTTCTCATTATTAAGAAAAGGTAACGGAGATAAAATACGAGCTTGTTTTATAGCAATAGTAATTAATCGTTGTTGTTTTAAGGTCAATCGATTCACCCGTCTAGATAATATTTTTCCTTGTTCGCTAATAAATCGACTAATTAAACTCATGTTTCTATAATCAATTCGATCCCCCGATTGGATCGGAGGCAAACGCCTACGAAAAGATCGCTTGGATTTCAGAAAGATTCGCTTGGATTTATCCATGGTTTGTTTATTCCTTATCCTTTTGTTTATTCCTTATCCTAAAGAAAAGACCCGAATCCTATTTCTTAATTCTCCATCACATTTGATCTGATCGAAATAGGATTTGGTTTGTTTATATTTTAATTAATATATATTAGATATATCTAATATGTCATTTTTAATCTTACTTGGAACATGTCATTTTTAATCTTACTTGGAACGGAAAACTGACACACGAGGGACCGGTTCGATCTATTTCTTTATCTCCCCGTGAATCGTATGTTTGTAACAACAGGGACAGAATTTTTTCAATTCCAATCGACTAGGCGTATTATGTCGATTCTTTTGAGTAATATATCTGGAAATGCCCGTTGATTCCTTATTAACACGATTTCGAACACAACTGGTACATTCCAAAATCACCGTTACTCGGACATCTTTACCCTTGGCCATGAGCCTCCTTTGGTTTTTGATTCATTCAATTCTTTAATTTTCCGATCCGAAATGAGGAAGAAGAAAGGAACAAAAAAAACAGGTAACTCGAAATCTAATTATGAAAGAAAGATTAGATTTCGTTGCAATAAATCAATTATAGTAATAAATTAAGTAATATAATGATTTCTAGCTATATTACTAGATTTCGAATTTTAAATTACCAAACAACATTTCATTTTTATTTAAGCATCTTGTATGATATTGTTGCCCCAACCATCGCATTTCACTCTATTTTTTATTAATTTTATTTAAATTTGAGCCTGGCCCGAGTTATTAGTTTCAACGAGGGGAACTCCCCCCCCCCCTTTTTTTTTTAAACATATATTCGAAAAAAAAAGAAGGGAAGGGATTAGTTACAGATATTTGATTCTATCTCTAATCCCTTTCCCCCCTACCATACCATATTAATAACAAGAATTAAAAAAAGGGGAATATCAACGCATCGGGAAAAAAACGATTGATCTCTATCAATAAACCTGCTAAAGATCCGAACCATAGAGTACTTACTACCGGTGCCACGGAGAGATATGTTTTTAGATCTCGCATTTTAAATTCTCCTCCTTCTTTATTATTTCTAATACATAATGGTAATACATATATAACCAGATGTGTATATGTACTTAATGACTGGCCGCTTTTATTTGTACGCGGAATCCCTAATTCAAGTTGAAATGTACAAAATAGATTGTATTTTTTTATTTAATCTTAAAAGAAACAAACATGCCCCTTTAGGCCAGAAATTCGCGAAAAATAGTCATTTTTTTTACAGGGTCTCATATTTATTTCATACTTTAATATAATAGAAATATAATAGAAGTCCCTTACTATTTTTATTTAGTATAATTCTATTTAGTATAATTCTATTTATATGAAACCAAAAAGAAGAAATGACAAGATATTTATCTATATCACAAGATATTTATCTATATCAATGGAAGAAATAAACATATGGAAAACAAAACAGGGATTCTCTACAATGACACTGTAGACCAATTGAAAGGGATGTAGCGCAGCTTGGTAGCGCGTTTGTTTTGGGTACAAAATGTCACGGGTTCGAATCCTGTCATCCCTACCTATTACTTATCTTCTGAACAGTAACAGGGGAGATCGATTAAAAGAAAATTGGATATCCATAAGAAATCTTTTATTTTATGATAGTATATATCCAAGACGTATTGGGGTCAAAAAATATTCTTTGTGATAATAAAGCGCTCTTAGTTCAGTTCGGTAGAACGTGGGTCTCCAAAACCCGATGTCGTAGGTTCAAATCCTACAGAGCGTGATTCTGTGTTCTTGTTAGTCACGCTAGGTCAAAATTCCCACCTAAAAAATGAAACCAATCTAATTTTGACTCCCCGCGAATTAAAGGAAGTAGGAGGTCAATCAAAAAAGGGATGCTAATTAATCAAAGTTCCAACTGATCACCACGTCTGTATTGTAAATATGCAGTTACAAATAAGCCAGCCAAAGTAATAGGAATTAAACCCAAGACGATTCCAAATAGAGAAACTTCAATCATTTCAATTTGTTTGAGAAGGGAAAGGGGAGGTAATATCTATGCTTAAATAGTAATACGTATTGACTATAAATCTCAATGACCAAAAATTGGAAATTGATACGGTAAGGAACTATCGAATATATGAACTATCACAGAAAGATTTTTGTATGAATTGTTCATTTAATTAATTTCAAATAAGTCGTATCTTGCTCAGGCCGATAAATAAAGCTGAGGTTATAGTCAAAGCTGCTAGTAGAAAACCGAAATAACTAGTTATAGTAGGCATGAAAAGGCTAAATGAAATATGTTCTTTTTATACATATGTTTAGAAAGCACTTCCCTAAGTTTCAATTTTTGAAAGATACGAGGATAGGCAAAAATACCAACCAATTGAAAGAATAAGTTCAATTGAAAGTTTTTGATTCATCAACTATTATAGATGATAGTAACAAAAACAAAGTAACATAAATAAGAAATCACTTCATCATCTGGGACATTTACGCATCCCGCAATTTCGAATCAATAGATTCATTGGTCAACTCTTGAGTTGAATAAACTAATATACGTATATAACTAATATATGTATATGTATATATAGAATATTCAAATATTCAAAATTCGAAATCTAAATCAAAGTAATAATTCCGAACTTTATTTATTTTATAACTTCATTCCAAAACGAAACTTTCTTTTGTAAAAAAATTGAAAAAAAAAAAAAGAATTAGGATCGTTTTTTATTGTATCAAAATATCGAATCCATTATTTTTTTTTTCGAACAACCAGTGAACTCAGTAGTGGTTCATTCAGATAATTTCGTGATTGAAAAGAAAAAAAGTATCACATGACCAGAACCAGATCAATCAAAAATAGGTTTTACATTTTGTCCTTTCATATTTCTTTTCTCAAGCTCCCTCCTTGTAATTAGGTCTAGAAGGACCCCATTTATTATTCTTTTTTTATTTATTCGTTGTTCTCTTTCTTTCATGAAATACTATCTACTATTAGTACTGGGTAACTAACCAATTCTAAAAAAAAATTCTACAATCACAAAAAGGATATCTTTAGATGTTATATCTAATTGACTCATGAGAATACGATAAGCTCCTTCAGAAATTATTGGAAAATAAACCTTTGTATTTACATTTTACCGGATCCTCAGTTTCTAGTCCAAAGCAAATAATGAAGAAAATTAAATATACTATATTTAATTTTCTATTTCTTTCGATTTAATAGTAGAAAATTATATATCGACACGCAACAAGAAAAGAATAAAGAAATTATCTAACACTTCATTTCGATACTGATTGTGAAATTGCATTGCTGTGTCAGAAGAAGGGTCGCTATACTGATTCGGTATACTCTAAAGACACCCTTGGTACAATATTGACGATCTCACAAAGATTTTATTTCAGTGAATTTACTGATTTCATCTTTTACGGAATCGACCCCCCCGACTGTACAAGAATATGCGGAG